TTTCACTATATTTCTGACCAGGAGCGGGACCTATCACAAGAATATTTTTTTTATTGGGACGATAATTCTGAAAAGAGAGATTTCCCATCTTTTCTTTCACCTCAGGAGAAATACGATCGGGAGGAGCTAATTCGAATCCTTCAGGTAAAATAAGAACAGCCCCCACATTCAAAGCCCCTTTTTTACCATTAGCAAGAACCTGTTTCAGTTGCATATCATAAGGGATTCGAACAACTGCTTCAAATACAGTATCAGGAAGCACAGCTTGCGGAACTTCAATATCCACGGGTTTACTAGCTAAATGGCAATTGGCACATACAATTCGCCCAGTTGCTTCTCGTGGATTTTCATAACCCTGTTGTGCGAAAATGGGATATGCATTTGAAATAGATGCCCGAGTTATTACATATATCATGATCGATACAAAAATGGATCGAGTTATCTGTGCCTTTACCCCCCAAAAAGTATTTCTATTTTGCATGGTCCAATCATTGATCACGGAATTTCTACAATAAATTAGATAGGTAACTAATATAGTTTCCCTACCCACGAGTCTGCTATTGTACTGGAATATAGCATAGGATTAATACCTTTAACAGGTAGAAAAAAAAATATAAAGAATAAGTAAGATTAAAAATGCTTTTTTTATACACGAAAAAAGATTATGATTTGATTGATATCGAGAGATCAAATGAGTTCTTCATTCATTCATTGAATGATAAATAACTACAAGTGAAGGAGATACACGATTTAAATAATGGAAGATCCAATATTTCACAATTGTATCTAGAATAACTGGAAAAGTGGAAACAAGACCAGATATAATTTGATCGTTATGAGCCAATCCAAAATCGTTGTAGACCAAACCAATCATTAGTTCCCAACCATGCGTGGAGTGAAATCCGATCCATAAATCAGTGATTAAAAGAATGGAAAAAGCCTTTATCGTGTCACTTAAGTTATACAACAATTTTTGAACCCAAGAATTAAGAATGATAAGTTCTTCATTACTCAGAAAAAAATAACCACTTAGAATAACAAAACAGATTATATTTGTGGAGAAATGCAAAATGATATGGAGATTATATTCATTGTGTGTTTTGATCAATTGTATTGTTTCCTTGTGTATCTCTATACCAAACTTTTGTATATGTGTCTCTGGGTACTCTTTTATCATTTCGTCCAAGAGGAATAGTTCTTCTAGTTCTATGAATCTTTCTAGAACGTTTTTCTCTTGAATAGCATTCAAAAAGGTTTCGGATTGTCCACTATTCCACCAGTTAGTAATCCAGGGTTCCAGACTTTTATTAAATGAGAGAGAGACCCACCAGGGCAAAAATACTATAGATACAAGATATGGTATGGAAATCAATGCTTTCTTTTTTTTCATTTTTTATCTGTGAATTGGTAATGAACTTGCTTCAATCGTTGACTCTATCTGATATTTTTATAAAGAACGAGTTATATAACAAGGTATCGAGTCTATGGATCTATTCTCATTTTTGTGTAAAAATTTAGTCCTTGAATCTATAAATAATAGAAAAATAGAATAAAACTCCTTTTTTTTTGATTCGTATGAAAAAAAAATTATCAAATAGTATTTCCAGATATCTCAATTGGGCAAATTCGAACCAATTTCATCTTCATTTGTTCCTTTTGATGAATACTCGAAAAACCACTTCAAATAACGAAACAAATATTATTAATATTTCGAGACGAGCCCCCTCCCGATCAATGAATTTTTCGAAATGTTTCACTTTCACCGCCTAAACACATCCCAGAAATCCTAAACACATCCCAGAAATAAGGTATCAATTCAAAATCTTGAACCTAAAAAGAGGAATTTATTATTATGAAATAAATTTCGGATATATTTAAAGAATTGAGTTGGGCTCTGTACATATACAAAATAGTTTTTGTATACAAAAAACTTATTCTTTTTAAGAATATTTTCTTTTTTTTATAGTTAATTTTATTATAGTTACCCATATACGTTCTCTGCTTTTTGTTTTATTCTATGTGGCGCCGCGCGCCAACAGAACAGGAACATAAAATAGAATTTGCTCGAATGAGCATTCTGAATAAACTTCAGTTGTAGTAAATAAAAGGGGGGTTAGCAAGTTTTTTCCCTCATGCTGAGAAAACCGTTATTTTTCAAAATACTTCAATCGGTACGCGCAAGAAATACGCCAATTCGGCAGCTTTTTGTTCAATTTCTCGTGGAGTAAAATTCTCATCAGTACGAGTCAGGGGAATGGTTCCTTGGCCTCTGATTTCCATATAAAGGATACGACGAGGATAAAGACCCTCTTTAACCTGCATTCTGATTGATTGGATATCGCGCATAAGGAAGCGAAGGAAGATGCGGCGATTTATTCCAGGAAATCCCCAACGAAAAATACACACTATTCCTTCTTTTCTATCGAATCGGTCATAACCACTACCCACATTCCACGAAATTGTGCACCACAAATAGGAGCTAATGAATAGTCCCGCGACCCCATAGAAAGACATGACAATACCTTGTGGAAAAAAAATGATTTGCTGGGATGGAAATACAGATATCAGATTCCTACCAAGATAACTAGAAGTTCCAACCACTAAGAATCCTAGTGAACCTAAAAAAAGGATACAGGCCCAGCAAAAATTACTTGTTTTTCGAGATCCCGTTATAAGTTCTATCCATATATGTTCTGATCGCCAGTTCATACTATACTAGATCCAGTTGTATTCGATTGGAATTGAGAGAATAATCCAAATGAAATTTGACTTTACTTGTCTTGATGCTGAAGTAACTCTCATCAACTAGCACTATTCTGATGCGAAGCATTAATAGTAATTAGTCAAATACATTAACTTGTAGGCAGATATCATCTATCTACGTGCATAACAACATTTGTGTTCAGAAAGAGACACATATCGTATCATATTACACTAAATAAATATCTGTATTATAATCTAGTCAGTGTTCAAATAAATTGATGAGATTTGTTTCCATCGTATCTAGACAATCTTATTTTTTTGGACATAAAGAGATAACGAAGCCATTGCAATTGCCGGAAATACTAGGCCTACTAAGGGCACAAAAATAGAGGGTAAGTTAAAATCTGTCATAGAATGGGTACCTCGATTTACTATTTGTACCTCTTATAAAGAGGTCTTATGATAACTATATCTATTATAAATAATAATAACTAGTTAATAAGTGCAAGGGATCTAATATAAAAATGAATTAAGTTACTATTCATTTTTATATCATCTTTTTACACGAATATCAAAGAATTTCTTATCAGTTCACGACTCTAACTAACCCGATCCAACAAACAGGGATTCATAGTAAAAATGGGGTTCTCGGTAGATATAGAAATCATCTCTATTCTATATTTCTTCTTTCTATATTTTGATATTTTATTTCTATATTTTATATTTTTTAATATTGTCTGTATTAATACCTAAGAAGGTGAGAGAAAATTGTTTTTTTTTTGATTCAAAGGAAGGAAACCATGAAGTTGAAATAACTCACTCAGAACACCTTTTAAAGGATTACGTGGTACAATTGGGTCGAATAAGCCCTTATGGAATAAATATTCAGCCGATTGTGAACCATCAGGCACTGTCTTATTCAATGTTTGTTCAATTACTCTTTTACCCGCAAATGCAATGTAGGCATTAGGTTCAGCAATAATGACATCTCCCAACATACCAAAACTTGCCGTCACCCCACCAGTTGTAGGAGATGTAAGGATTGATACATAGAATAACTTTTTATTTGATTGATAATTATATGAGGCAGAAGATATTTTAGCCATTTGCATCAAGCTCAAACTTCCTTCTTGCATGCGCGCTCCCCCAGAAGCACACACAATAATGACAGGTAGAGATTCATTAGTAGCATACTCGATCAAACGGGTGATTTTCTCGCCTACTACGGATCCCATACTACCTCCCATGAACTGAAAATCCATAACCCCAATTGCTACAGGAATACCATTTAGTTGACCTATGCCAGTTTGAACAGCTTCAGTTAAACCTGTCTTTCTTTGATAAGAATCAATACGATCTCTATAAGGTTCCTCCTCTGAATGAAATTCTATAGGGTCTATAGAGACCATATCTTCATCCATAGGATCCCAAGTATCCGGATCAATCGAAACTTCGATTCTATCTGAACTACTCATTTTCAAATGATATCCACACTGTTCACAAATATTCATTTTTGACCTAAAAAATTTTTTATAATTTAATCCATAACAATTTTCGCATTGAACCCATAAATGTCTGTATTTTTTATTTATATCATAATCGTTAGAATTTTCTCTCATATTGAAATCGCTGCCATTACTACTAGTTCTTATACTAGAACTACCACTTTGACTACTACTTACACTTTCAGTACAAATGAAACTATAAATGTAACCATCACTGTAATTGACGATATCACCCGAAATGTAACTAGTAATACTACTATCGATTTCAAAACGAAGATAACTATCAATACAATTAGTAATGTGATTATTCCAACTAAATGGAGTATCAGACATGTAATGATAGTAGTAGTTATTCTTATTTTTAGACCCCCTATTCAAATAACTAGAAAAGAAACTTTCTAGTTCACCCAGAAAAGAACTATTATTGTCAATCTCAAAAATCTGATTTTCAATATCAAAATATATAGAATAACTATCGCCATTACTATCCCTAACTAAAAAAGTGTCATCAGAGATCAAACTCCAAATATTCCTGATCTCAAATAAATAATCAACAGTACTGAAACTATAATTGTTACTATCACTCCAATCAAGAATGTTTTTCTCCGTATCATTTAGAATGTGGTTCTCACTTCCATTGGTATGTCCAATACCATCAAGACTATCCATTGATTTACTTAGACCATACCTATGTTCTAACCTCTCATTAGACAATATTGAATTGAACCACCACCATTTCTCCATAGAGTCTTCCTGCCCCCCATTTGATGAAAATACAATAAATGAATAGTC